TCTTTTTGATGAGAGTTTGTACACAACATGGGAGAAACCTATCTTCTATTTATAATAATTGAAGAAAAGGTTCCATCATATTCATATATAGTGAATTGATACTCCCGATTCCCACAAAATCATCTCTTTCGTTCAATAGTTACTCGTTATTAGTTAATAATCCTAGTGATTGGATCTATATGCGTATTCCGATAGGAAATGAAATAGTAAAATGATTTTTCGTCGAATGACTATTCATTTATTGTATTTTCAAATAGGGGGCAGGAAGGATCTATGGGAAAATGGTGGTTCAATTCAATGTTGTCTAACGAGGAGTTAGAACACAGGTGTGGGCTAGGTAAATCAATGGACAGTCTTGGTCGTCCTGTTGGAAATACCAGTGGAAGTGAAGATCCCATTCTAAATGATACGAATAAAAACAATCATAATCATGGTTGGCGCGAAAGTAATAGTTGCAGTAATGTTGATCATTTTTTCGGTGTCAGGGACATTTGGAGTTTCATCTCTGATGACACTTTTTTAGTTAGGGATAGTAATGGTAACAGTTATTCCATATATTTTGATATTGAAAATCGGGTTTTTGAGATTGACAATGATAGTTCTTTTCTGAGTGAACTAGAAACTGCTTTTTCTAGTTATCTGAATAGCGGGTCTAAGAGTGACAATCGCTACTATGATCATTATATGTATGATACTACGTATAGTTGGAATAATCACATTAATAGTTGCATTGATAGTTATCTTCGTTCTGAAATCAGTATTGATAAGTACATTTCGAGTGGTAGCGACAATCACATTTACAGTTATATTTATAGTTACATTTGTAGTGGTGAAAGTGTAAGTGATAGTGACAGGGGGAGTTCTAGTATAAGAACTGGCGGTAATGGCAGCGATTTCAATATAAGAGGAAGATCTAATGATTTCGATGGAAATCAAAAATACAGACATTTATGGGTTCAATGCGAAAATTGTTATGGATTAAATTATAAGAAATTTTTTAGGTCAAAAATGAATATTTGTGAACAATGTGGATATCATTTGAAAATGGGTAGTTCAGATAGAATCGAACTTTCGGTTGATTCGGGCACTTGGGATCCTATGGACGAAGACATGGTCTCTATTGACCCCATTGAATTTCACTCGGAAGAGGAACCTTATAGAGATCGTATTAATTCGTATCAAAGAAAGACAGGTTTAACTGAGGCTGTTCAAACAGGCATAGGTCAACTAAATGGGATTCCCATAGCCATTGGGGTTATGGATTTTCAGTTCATGGGGGGTAGTATGGGATCCGTAGTAGGCGAGAAAATCACCCGGTTGATCGAATATGCTGCTAATAGATCTCTACCTGTTATTATGGTGTGTGCTTCTGGAGGAGCACGCATGCAAGAAGGAAGTTTGAGTTTGATGCAAATGGCTAAAATATCTTCCGCTTTATATGATTATCAATTCAATAAAAAGTTATTCTATGTATCAATCCTTACATCTCCTACAACCGGCGGAGTAACGGCCAGTTTTGGTATGTTGGGAGATATTATTATTGCTGAACCCAATGCCTACATTGCATTTGCGGGGAAAAGAGTAATTGAACAAACATTGAATAAGACAGTACCTGACGGTTCACAAGCAGCTGAGTATTTATTCCATAAGGGCTTATTTGATCCAATCGTACCACGTAATCCTTTAAAGGGTGTTCTGAGTGAATTATTTCAGCTACACGGTTTCTTTCCCTTGAATCAAAATTCAAGTAGAGCGCTAGGCTCAGTTATTTGTAGCGAACTTTAGTTCATCGGAATCAAAGTCAAAATAAGAAGAGTGGAGTTTTCTTTGGTAACATAAGTTCTATAGGAAGTTTCGGATAATTACTTTTTTTGATGCAGATTTTTTATCCTACCCCTATTCATGATTAGTAATCAGGAACCCCCTATCAGGAGGAAAAGAGTGAATTCTTCCTTCCGCGGAATGGAATTGGGAAAAAAAATCAAAAGAATTTCATGTTCCCTTCTTTCATATTAATATATATCGTATTAATATATATAGAATAATTCAAATCTATAAGGGAAGTGTTGCATATTTTTATATCTCCCGAGGACCTACACTTTTGACTATGAATTCCTGTTGGATCGGATTCTAACAAATCCTTAGGAAACTCGTAAGAAACTCTTTATTAGAAGATAAGGGCGGTAGAACAAGAATAATAAAGCGGATTATCATCCATCTATTTCTTATAGAAAGGTGAATAGATACACTTATTTAGCTCTACATTCCTTGCACTTATTATATACTTAATAATACTTATAATAGATATACTTATCATAAGATAAGATATCTTTATAACAGGTACAAATATTAAATCGAGGCACCCATTCTATGACAGATTTCAATTTACCCTCTATTTTTGTGCCTTTAGTGGGCTTAGTGTTTCCAGCAATTGCAATGGCTTCTTTATCTCTTCATGTTCAAAAAAACAAGATTGTTTAGACCTGATAGGACAAAATTTCATCAATTTATTTCAACACTTGGACTTGGATCATAATAGGGATATCCATTTAGTGGAATATGATACGACATGCGGCTCCCTCCGGGCACAAATAAAAAAGTGATTATACATGCGGATACATTATATATGGATAAATGCATGTATATGGGGGGATAGCTGTTTTAAAATGGATCAGAGCGGATATCTGAAATAGAAAGTTAACGTATCTATATTATGTAGATATACATAGTGGTGGTATTATACGAAGGGGATGTTATTATTTTATATCTAACCAATTCGATGAATTACTCCTAATAGTTCGCGTCATAATAGTGCTAGTTGATGAGAGTTACTTCGGGAGCAAAATAAAAAAAGTAAAATCAAATTAATTTGGCTTATTCTCTTCTCTCAATTCCAATAGGATGCAACTGGATCTAGTATGAACTATCGATCAGAACGTATATGGATAGAACTTATAACGGGGTCTCGAAAAACAAGTAATTTCTGCTGGGCCTGTATCCTTTTTTTAGGTTCACTAGGATTCTTATTGGTTGGAACTTCCAGTTATCTTGGTAGGAATCTGATATCTTTATTCCCGTCTCAGCAAATCATTTTTTTTCCCCAAGGAATCGTGATGTCTTTCTATGGGATCGCAGGTCTGTTCATTAGTTCCTATTTGTGGTGCACAATTTCGTGGAATGTAGGTAGCGGTTATGATCGATTCGATAGAAAAGAAGGAATAGTGTGTATTTTTCGTTGGGGATTTCCTGGAATAAATCGTCGCATCTTCCTTCGATTCCTTATGAGAGAGATTCAATCGATCAGAATGGAAGTTAAAGAGGGTCTTTATCCTCGACGTGTCCTTTATATGGAAATCAGAGGCCAGGGCGCCATTCCCTTGACCCGTACTGACGAAAATTTGACTCCACGAGAAATTGAACAAAAAGCTGCTGAATTGGCCTATTTCTTGCGCGTACCAATTGAAGTATTTTGAAATGAAGGGAATGAATGCTTTCTCAGCATGAGGGAAGGGACCCAGGAACCCCCTTTTAAATATAACTGAAGCTTCTTCGGAACGTTCATTCGAGCAAAACATGTTAGATTCTATTTCCCCCCTTACGTTGGTAATCCTTCTGTGGCCCATAGAATAAAGCAGGCGGGCGTATATGGAACAACCATAATAAGAAGCAATTTTGATCGACCAAAACTCCTTTTTCTGCATATAGAACTCAATTCTACTAGTAACAAGTCTAATAAGTATGTATTCATCACACATATCAGAGCATTTCGGAATACATAATTTCTCTTTTTAGGGCCAATACTTTGGATTAATACATTAGATACAGATGTATCATATCTCGTTAATTATCTTTCTTTTGTCAATCGATGTTTCTTTTTTGATCCTTTCTTTAGCTCCTGGATAACCAAACGTTTAGATCTCTCATAACTATCCAATTTCTCTCTCGTTTTGTCACCTATTTCGGATTTCATCATTAATATTTTTCAGAAATATCCCCTCAATTATTCCTGGGTCGTGGGTAGCCAGTGAAAATTTCGAAAAAATAATTGAGGGGAGTTCTTTCGTCTCGAAATCAAAATAATATTCATTATTTCAAGCGGTTCTTTTGGGCATTCATCGAAAGAACAAATGAAGATAGAATTGGTTCGAATTTGACCAACTGAGATATCTGGGAAAAGTATTTGATTATTTCTTCATTCGAAACGGGCCCTTATTCTATTTCTATTTCTATATTCTTTCTAGATCCAAGGACTAAACAATTCAAAAAAAAAAGGAATAGACCCATAGGTTCCATACCTTGTTTTGTTATAGAACTCATGCTTCATAGAAATATCGGATCAGATAGAGTCGGCGAATGAAGCGGGTTCATTAACAATTCACAGATGAAAAGTGTCAAAAAAGAAAGCATTGACTCCCCTCCCGTATCTTGCATCTATAGTCTTTTTGCCCTGGTGGATCTCTCTCTCATTTAATAAAAGTCTGGAACCTTGGGTTACTAATTGGTGGAATACCGGACAATCCGAAACTTTTTTGAATGATATTCAAGAAAAGAACGTTCTAGAAAGATTCATAGAATTAGAACAACTATTCCTGTTGGATGAAATGATAAAAGAGTACCCGGAGACACAGATACAAAAGCTTCGTATAGGAATCCACAAAGAGACGATGCAATTGGTCAAAATGCACAACGAAGATCATATCCATATCATTTTGGATTTCTCGACAAATATAATCTGTTTTGCTATTCTAAGTGGTTATTCTATTCTGGGTAATGAAGAACTTGTCATTCTGAATTCTTGGGTTCAGGAATTCCTCTATAACTTAAGCGACACAATAAAGGCTTTTTCTATTCTTTTATTAACTGATTTATGTATCGGATTCCACTCACCCCGGGGGTGGGAACTAATGATTGGTTCGGTCTACAAAGATTTTGGATTTGCTCATAACGATCAAATTATATCTGGTCTTGTTTCCACTTTTCCAGTCATTCTAGATACAATT